ATCGTCGAAATAAGCAAGAATACTATTTCTACGTAAAATCCCATTTATGGGTATTTCAATCGAGATACCAGAACGGGGCATTAGTTCTTTCTCCCGTTCTTGATCATATTGGAATGGGATGATGAATCTATTTCTTCGCCTTTTCGCCAATAAATCAGAATTCTCGTGGAGAATGGCAGGATATAGGAAATTCCAATGACCATTAGATATGATTCGATCAGGTCCTGAATAATCAAGAATCCCCTTCCCTTTTTTACTGGAAGGATCCGAACTAAACAATTTGTGTCTCACTCGATCATTAGTCACTGAGAGGTCAGAAATATATCTCCGTTCGACAGAAAGAGAATGAACATTCATTTGATCTTGATCCTTGTGGAGCGAAAAAGTGACTATACTGGATCTGCACGGACCTCCTGATAATATCCATAAATGACTTGTTTTTGGTAAGAGATGAACATTACCATATCTATATTCAGGCGCATGGTACACATCGGTACTCCAGTGCATTTCTCCCTCTGAGTCAGAATAAATATGTTTTCGAACCCTCTCTTTAAAATTGAAAGTGGATGTTCCAGCGCGAATCTCAGCAATCACCTGTTCTGATTCTACATATTGATCGTTTTGAACTAAAAGAAAACTTTTTGGTGGAATATTCACATTATGTAGAATATCTTGACTCTCAATAGTTACATACAGGTCTATATAACATAGAAAAGCAGGATGTCCATGACGTGTACGTGTGGGATGAACCAAATCCTCATTGAATTTTATTTTTCCATTAGAAGGAGCTCGTACATGTTCTGCAGTACCACCTGTAAATACTCCACCGGTATGAAAAGTTCTTAATGTTAGTTGAGTCCCTGGTTCCCCAATTGATTGACCTGCAATAATACCTACTGCTTCTCCCAATTCGACCAGGTCGCCATGAGTGGGACTCCGACCATAACATAATCTACAGATCCAAGATGTACTCCTGCAAATAAAGGGGGTTCGAATATATATTGATTGTGCTCGAAAGGTTATGAATCGATTGACAAGTCCAATACCAATATCTTGATTTCGAGTGGCAATGCATCGTAGACCCATATATATATCGTCTGCTAATACACGACCAATTAGTGTTTGGATCAAAATTTTTTCCGTCATCCCATTTCGAGGACTCACGGAAATACCTCGGATAGTGCCACAATCTGTTCTACGCACAACAATGTGTTGAACTACTTCAACAAGTCTACGCGTGAGGTATCCAGCATCTGATGTTCGTACAGCAGTATCCACAACTCCTTTGCGGGCTCCGTAGCAGGAAATTATATATTCCGTTAAAGAAAGTCCTTCGCGTAAATTGCTTTGAATGGGTAAATCAATCATTTGTCCTTGGGGGTCCGACATTAATCCTCTCATACCTACTAATTGGTGTACCTGAGATGCATTTCCTCTAGCTCCCGAAAAGGACATTATATGGACTGGATTAGAAGGATCAGTCATCCTAAAATTAGGATGCATTTCTTGTCTCAAATATTCACTTGTAGCATACCATATCTCAATGGATTGACGCAATTTTTCTACCGCGTGTACATTCCCATAATGATGGTGCTTTTCTAAAATCAAACTTTGTTGTTCAGCATCTTGGACTAGCCATCCCTTAGAAGGTATTGTTAAAAGATCATCAATTCCTAATGAAATGGATGTAGCAGTGGCTTGCTGGAAACCCAGAGTCTTTACTTGATCCAGGATGTGCGATGTATATGCCATTCCGAAGTGATCTATTAATCTGCTAATAAGTCGTTTCATGGCAGTTGCATCTATCACTTTATTGTGAAAAACCAGATCGGCCCGTTCTGCCATAAGTACCTCCATATTCCGCTGAGTAGGATTCGACAATGGGTTTGAGTCAGTGATTTGAAGACTTCCTTTCCTCGATCTTGATTCACGTAGAAATTCAGGAATTATGATACCGGTTGAGCCGTAGAGAACCGAATTCCCACGGTATCACATAATTACTTAGCTTAGGTATCGTATGAGTAGGCCCGACAAAACCCTTGTATGGCTTCTTCTATTTCTCGATAAAAAGAAATATGACCAACAGTTGTTCGAATGTATATACAAAGGATTTCTTTTTTTACACTTCTTACTATTAGATAGTGCCCATAAATCTCATGATAGGTACCCAAAGATTCATATTGAACTTCGATGGGAACTTCTCTTGAGGCAATGACACGTTGATCGAGTCGCCACCGGAGCCACAAAGGACTATCTAAATTGATTCGTTTCTGCCGATAAGCTCCAAGTGCATCATAGGAACTACAAAAATAGGGTTCTTTCTCTTTCGTATACTTATTATCGTCAACCGTTTCATTTTGATAGTTTCTTCGATTCCATGGATTATACCTATTTGAACAAATACCTCGACGATTCCCGATCGTTAATATATAGAGTCCAATAAGCATATCTTGAGTTGGTACGGAAATGGGATCTCCAATAGCTGGAGACAAGAGATTCA